TTTTTCTTCTTCTGAACCAGATTCTTGTATTATTAGTAAACTAATCGAACAAAGCGTAATCTTTTCTCCGAAATAATCCACCGAGGGGGGAGGTACGTAGTCTATTCTAATGCAATAAAGTTACATAGTGTCTATTTTTCGTTGAGAAAGGGGTATTTCCATGGGTTTGCCTTGGTATCGTGTTCATACTGTCGTATTGAATGATCCTGGTCGTTTGCTTTCTGTTCATATAATGCACACAGCCCTGGTTGCGGGTTGGGCCGGTTCGATGGCTCTATATGAATTAGCAGTTTTTGATCCTTCTGACCCCGTTCTTGATCCAATGTGGCGACAGGGTATGTTCGTTATCCCCTTCATGACTCGTTTAGGAATAACCAATTCATGGGGCGGTTGGAGTATTACAGGGATTACTATAAGCAAAACAGGTCTTTGGAGTTACGAAGGTGTAGCCGGAGCGCATATTGTGTTTTCTGGTTTGTGCTTCTTGGCAGCTATCTGGCATTGGGTGTATTGGGATCTGGAAATTTTTTGTGATGAGCGCACAGGAAAACCTTCTTTGGATTTGCCCAAGATCTTTGGAATTCATTTATTTCTCGCAGGAGTGGCTTGCTTTGGTTTTGGCGCATTTCATGTAACAGGATTGTATGGTCCTGGAATATGGGTGTCCGATCCTTATGGGCTAACTGGAAAGGTACAACCTGTAAATCCAGCATGGGGTGTGGAAGGTTTTGATCCTTTTGTTCCAGGAGGAGTAGCCTCTCATCATATTGCAGCGGGGACATTGGGCATATTAGCGGGCTTATTCCATCTTAGTGTTCGCCCGCCCCAGCGTTTATACAAAGGATTACGTATGGGAAATATTGAAACCGTCCTTTCTAGTAGTATCGCTGCTGTCTTTTTTGCGGCTTTTGTTGTTGCTGGAACTATGTGGTATGGGTCATCAACTACTCCCATCGAATTATTTGGTCCTACTCGTTATCAATGGGATCAGGGATACTTCCAGCAAGAAATATACCGAAGGGTTAGTGCTGGGCTAGCCGAAAATCAAACGTTATCCGAAGCTTGGTCTAAAATTCCCGAAAAATTGGCTTTTTATGATTACATTGGCAATAATCCGGCAAAAGGGGGATTATTCAGAGCGGGTTCAATGGACAACGGGGATGGAATAGCCGTTGGGTGGTTAGGACACCCTATCTTTAGAGATAAAGAAGGGCGCGAACTTTTTGTACGTCGTATGCCTACTTTTTTTGAAACATTTCCGGTTGTTTTGGTAGACGGAGATGGAATTGTTAGAGCCGATGTCCCTTTTAGAAGGGCAGAATCAAAGTATAGTGTTGAACAAGTAGGTGTAACTGTTGAGTTCTATGGTGGTGAACTCAATGGAGTAAGTTATAGTGATCCTGCTACTGTGAAAAAATATGCTAGGCGTGCTCAATTGGGTGAAATTTTTGAATTAGATCGTGCTACTTTGAAATCTGATGGTGTTTTTCGTAGCAGTCCAAGAGGTTGGTTTACTTTTGGGCATGCTTCGTTTGCTCTGCTCTTCTTCTTCGGGCACATTTGGCATGGTGCTAGAACCCTGTTCAGAGATGTTTTTGCTGGTATTGATCCGGATTTAGATGCTCAAGTAGAATTTGGAGCATTCCAAAAACTTGGAGATCCAACTACAAGAAGACAAGTAGTTTGATTCAAGATTGCTTTGTTATTTTTGCTTCTATTTTTTATTTTCTGTTTGTGATTTGACATAGGCTTAGGACGCTAAAAAATATTGATTTCAATCACTGTCTTTTTTTTACCCTTGTTCTTTCTTTATCCAGGAGATGATCCAAAATAAACAGACATGGAAGCTATAATTGTAAACCACAATCAAATTTATGGAAGCATTGGTTTATACATTCCTCTTAGTATCGACTCTAGGGATAATTTTTTTCGCTATCTTTTTTCGAGAACCGCCTAAAGTTCCAACTAAAAAAATGAAATGATTTTTCATTATCTCAGTTGACGTAATGAGCCCCAAAATAGAATATTTTGGGGCTCATTACGTCAATCATTACTTCAACTAGTCCCCGTGTTCCTCAAATGGATCTCTTAGTTGTTGAGAGGGTTGCCCAAAGGCAGTATATAAGGCGTACCCAGTAAAACTTACAAGTAAACCAGATATAGAAATAGCGACTAGCGTTGCTGGTTCCATTATTATATATATATATATAATTTCAAGACCACAATGGATCTATGATAATATCGTTTATTTACAACGGAATAGTATACAAAGTCAACAGATCCCACTGAATGCAAAATAAGATTTATTATGGCTACACAAACTGTTGAGGGTAGTTCTAGATCTGGTCCAAGGCGAACTGTTATAGGGGATTTTTTGAAACCATTGAATTCGGAATATGGTAAAGTAGCCCCTGGGTGGGGAACGACTCCTTTGATGGGTATCGCAATGGCTCTATTTGCGGTATTCCTATCTATTATTTTGGAGATTTATAATTCTTCCGTTTTACTGGATGGAATTGCGATGAATTAGATTCACAAGAACCGCGAAGTCCGAGTTTTTCAATACAAATACAAAAAAAGTGAATAGGTCTCGTATTTTAGCTCATTTTGCTTTGGCAGTTCGACCGCAAAATTGATTTTTTTCTGTATTTCCGGAATATGAGTGTGCGACTTGTTATAATTGATCCTATTGATAGTACAGAAAAGGGATCTGTCGTCTTGATAGAGATAGTTTTACCCCGTCGAATATTCATTTGAGTATCTGGAGCACGGAATATATGAAATAGATCACGAAGTGTTCGAACTATGATTCATACTTAATATTCAAATCTCGCGGCCGGACTCAAAAAAAATTTCAAAATGAATTCTATTCTAAATAGAAAGATTTTTTCTTCTTTCAAACTCTCATTTCCTTATATTATTTATTTTGATCAAAAGACAAAGCTTTCTTTCTATTGTTATATCTGTTCTATCTAATCATTGAATAAGTTGATGATCCAATGATTCTTACTCAGGGAATCTTTGTGCTTAGTTTGAGGGTTTTATTGAATTATCGTGGTTCTAGTATGAATCTGGGGTTTCAATTGATTCATAGGGTCTTAACGAGAGAATTCCTATCAATAATAAAGAAAACAAGCAAAAAATCATATTCAAATAATAAATCAAAGCAAAGAAAAAGAAATTAGGTGGGTAAATAGAAGATTCAAGAGGCCTGGAATGATCAATATAAAGACGAATGTGCCGGCTTGAGTTTTTGGCATTCTAATTACAAAGAAAAGAAGAGCTTTTCTATTTTTTTTTACTCGTTTGTATCTTTTCTTTAGATAAGATAAGATTGAATGAAAGGATTAAAAAGTTTCAAACTTTCTATTCTCTCTCCCTTTTTTTCAGCCAGTATTTGGGTGTTTTTGTTTGAGCCGTACGAGATGAAATTCTCATATACGGTTCTAAGAGGGGGAGTCCTCGTTCTTGGTTTACCTATCTCAATAAAGTCTATGATTGGTTCGAAGAACGCCTCGAGATTCAGGCGATTGCAGATGATATAACTAGTAAATATGTTCCTCCTCATGTTAACATATTTTATTGTCTAGGAGGAATTACGCTTACTTGTTTTTTAGTACAAGTAGCTACAGGGTTTGCTATGACTTTTTACTATCGTCCGACCGTGACGGAGGCCTTTGCTTCTGTTCAATACATAATGACTGAAGCTAACTTTGGTTGGTTAATCCGATCGGTTCATCGATGGTCGGCAAGTATGATGGTCTTAATGATGATCCTGCACGTATTTCGTGTTTATCTCACTGGTGGTTTTAAAAAACCTCGGGAATTAACTTGGATTACAGGCGTGGTTCTGGCTGTATTGACTGCATCTTTTGGTGTAACAGGTTATTCTCTACCTCGGGACCAAATTGGCTATTGGGCAGTTAAAATTGTAACAGGCGTACCGGAAGCTATTCCGGTAATAGGATCGCCTTTGGTAGAGTTATTACGTGGAAGTGCTAGTGTAGGCCAATCCACTTTGACCCGTTTTTATAGTTTACACACTTTTGTATTACCTCTTCTTACTGCCGTATTTATGTTAATGCATTTCCTAATGATACGTAAGCAAGGCATTTCTGGTCCTTTATAGAGAATATAGATCAGATCATAGAGATTTGGAATTCATTATTTATCTTATTAGTTTGAGGAGGAACATATAGTATTTCATTGCTACAAATATGGATTATTAAAACAAAAATAAGACATGTACTTGGATATTTCCTTTCAACTATCCACTATTCTATTATTTATTTGACATGAATGGTTGGGGGGAATTCTCCGAAGAGAAAGTGGATTATGGGAGTGTGTGACTTGAACTATTGATTGGGGCCGTGCAGAAATATTTCTTTCTCTGCTACATTAGAATTCACAACCAAATGTGTCTTTGTTCCAACCACCGCGTAAGCTCCCTACCATACAAAGGATAGGCTGGTTCGCTTGAAGAGAATCTTTTCTATGATCAGACCCGACCGATGTCTTGCATGAACGGGCTCCGTAAGATCCAGCAGAATAAGGAATTTGGCCTAATAAAAATTCATATGTTTTGGCTTTTTTTTACTTTTTTTCTTACATAGTACGGAAATGCATTCATTTCCTATGCATCGACCTGATTTATTATACTATTGGAGTGAAACAGGGGATCTAAAGAAGAGCAAAGGCTAGACTATATTAGTAACAAGTAAATCCTTTGTATGTGAAAAATCTTGATCTTTTTTGGGGATCAGGGCGAATCACAAGCAAGATGTGAGACAACCCAGAAAGCACTTGATCATAATCAACTTTGTAAGCCAAGCCTACTTGGGTATTGAGCATTTATTTACCTGTAAGAATTGAATTCCTTGGAATGTATAGTTTCCAATTTGTAAACTGGAATCAGGTAACTTTTTACTTAACTTAAATATTATATAGAATATAGAATCATTTCTATATGTGTGGATAACATATAGATTTAGTTTATTATG